TAAAACTTTTCGGGAGTACTCAGTAGGAAGGGGCATGCTACTCTATTTTCTTAAAAAAAAAAGATCTTATCTACCGGATCGTTGTACATTTTAATTTGACTTAGCTTAGGGATTTTGTGTCCATGTCCAAACAAAAGTAGTCTTTAACTTAAAACTATATATACATCTGATCGGAGATTAGATATGTATTACCTCTATTTTATATATTACATTAAAGAAATAAAGAAGGAGGATTTTCAATGCGAGATCTAAAAACATATCTTTCCGTGGCACCGGTACTAAGTACTCTATGGTTTGGGGCTTTAGCTGGTCTATTAATAGAAATCAATCGTTTTTTTCCAGATGCGCTGACATTCCCTTTTTTTTCATTCTAGTTTTTCATTCTAGTTATTGACGTGGTAAGGGGGTAACGAAGATTAGAGATAGAATCAACTATCTGTGACTAATACCCCCCCTTTTTTAAATAATATAAGAATTTGGGATCCAACTCTAATGAAAATCTCTCAAAAAAGAGGGAGAAAGAAAATGAAAATGTGGATCTAGGGTAATAGTATTATACAAGCTATTAAAATGAAATAGTGTGATTAGAAATATAGTTACAAATCATTTGATTACGGAGTATTTCTTAATTTATTTACTATTATTACTCTATTGATTGCCACGAAATCTTTCTAATTGTGTTTGTATTTCGAGTTAGGACCTTCTATTTTTTGATTTTCCTTTCTTCTTCACTTCAGGTCGAAAATAAAAATAGAAAAGTTTCTTGAATCAAAAATCCAAAGGAGGTTAGGTTGATGGCTAAGGGTAAAGATGCCCGAGTAAAAGTTATTTTGGAATGTACCGGTTGTGTTCGAAAGAGTGTTAATAAGGAATCAAGGGGCATTTCCAGATATATTACTCAAAAGAATCGACACAATACGCCTAGTCGGTTGGAATTGCGAAAATTCTGTTCCTATTGTTACAAACATACAATTCATGGAGAGATAAAGAAATAGATCGAACCGAACGTCTGTCTATCATTCTTTCAAGGACGGGGACAAAACGATTTTCGTTATATTTTATATAATTTATAATATATATCTAATTAGAAATGTAAAATTTCTATTTTCTTTTTATTATTTTAATTATATATATAAAAAAAATAGAAATAAATATATAAAATAGAAATAAACAAACCAAATCCTATTTCTTAATTATAATTTTATTTAGCTCCAACCGAAATAGGATTTTCGGTATAATAAGGAATAAACTAAACAAACTATGGATAAATCCAAGCGACCCTTTATTAAATCCAAGCGATCTTTTCGTAGACGTTTGCCCCCGATCCAATCGGGGGATCGAATTGATTATAGAAACATGAGTTTAATTAGTCGATTTATTAGTGAACAAGGAAAAATATTATCTAGGCGAGTGAATAGATTGACCTTGAAACAACAACGATTAATTACTATTGCTATAAAACAAGCTCGTATCTTATCTTTGTTACCTTTTCTTAAGACTAAGAAACCATTTAAAAGAATCGAGTCGACTACTAGAACTGCTAATTTTAGAACCAAAAAAAAATAATTGGTCCCTCTTTATTTAATTGATAATTGAATCAAAACCAAATTCGAATCTGAACTTAAAAATGGATTGCTGGTTTGTTTTAAAAAAAAAATTCCCTGATTTTTTATTATCTTACGACACAACAATCAAATCTAGATTCGAATTTTTTTTTTTAATGGGTTTGTTGATTTTTTTATTTATTGTATTTTATCAGACTAATTTCTACTCTATTCTCCCGGAGAATAAACTCCGGGGAACTTGATTTAAATCATTTTGTGGAAATCTTTCCAATCTTCTTTTATGAGCTCCTTGTAAATCATATAAAGACAAGTCCTACTTAATCCAGCTATTTGCGCTAGTATTTTACGATTAAGAAGCAACTGTCTCTTGTGCAGATCATGTATAAATTGACTATAATTATAGTATATCCCGTCTTCTCGAATTACTGCGTTTATCCGAGTGATCCACAAACGACGAAAATCTCTCTTTTTCCTATCTCTATCCCGATGAGCCGAAACCAAAGCTCTTATTTTCTGTTGAGCAATAATTCGAGTAAGTCTTGAATGAGCCCCTCGAAAGGTTGATCCAAATAAACGAATTTTGTTTCTACGTTTCCGAGCTATATATCCTCGTCTAACTCTAGTCATTGAATAAATGAAACTTTGATGAATAACTAATTGATTTTATTTCTTTGAGTTATTCTTTTTTCCCTTCCTGGTCTATTAATAACAAAACGGAATTTTCCAATGTATAAAATATAAATCCCAATGGCTTTTGCTACTATAACCTTCCCGACCACGATTTTTTTTAGACATTTTGCCTTGAAACAAGAAAAAAAAAATAAGAAATTGTATTAATGTATCAAAAAAATAAAAAAGAAATGTCAATTTCATTTAAATATAGATGAATAAAGAAATAGTGGGTTCCTTCGTTTCTATGGTTACTTCTTAAACGGTGAGGTCCTCTCTATACACCGGAGCCCTTTACTTCATTTACTGAATGTTATTGATAACTTGTACAGTTCAAACTTTTTGGCTCTACCCATGAATTATCCAGTAATAGGTCTTTCACAACGAGATCCACTTATACAGTAACGGTATTTAATTTGGAAGGTTAGCTAGATAGCTGGCCCTGTTAGTCCGTTATTGCAAGAATGGGAGCATAATTTTTTTGTTTTGCTCTAAAAATAAGATTCCCCGCTTAATGGATAACGTTCGCTACCAATGGGAAATTTTTTCTCATCTTAAATCGGATTTACACCAATAGAAACCATAAATTGCATACCCAATAGATGAATAGATCTTTTTCATTTTATATAGGGACTGGAGTTCTTCCATTTTATCCTATTCACTGGTACTGATCCTTACTACTGGAAAAATTCTTTCCTTTCGTTTGCTTTTTTTGTTTTGTTCCAGCTCATAATCTGAACGAGTCACACATACACCCTAGTACATGTTCCTCGGCGCTGAGGACATCCCCGAAGAGCGGGGGATTTCGTGACATTTCTGATTGGCTGTCTTGTGTTTCTAATAAGTTGTTTAATAGTTGGCATGTTAAATCATATACATAATGGACTGGTTTAGATCAATCCTAACCTAATCATTATGAATTATTTGTAGTTAAGAGAAGACAAAATCCAGAATGTTTTGGGATTTTTATTCGTTTTCTTCGAATAATAAGAGAAGACAAAATCAAGAATGTTGTGGGATTTTTATTTGTTTTCTTCGAATAATAAGAGAAGACAAAATCAAGAATGTTGTGGGATTTTTATTCGTTTTATTCGAATAACGAGAAAGATTGGTATTTTTATTCGTTTTATTCGAATAACGAGAAAGATTGGGATTTTTATTCGTTTTCTTCGACCCCTACAAGATCAACAATTCTATAAGCTTGGGCTTCGGTTGCTGACATAAAAACATCTCTTTCCATATCTTTCCATATAACCCATAAGGGTTTGCGCGTTCTTTTTACAAACTCCTTTGTGACTCTTCGGCGATAGTGAATTATTTCTCTGAAATCCAGGATAAATTCTCCTGTTTTATCCTTATAATAAGAGCTAGCAGGTTGATGAATCATTACCCTGATGATATACCTCTTCTATTTCGCATGATGAGGGGAAGAGATAAAATAAAGAATAACACTCAAAAAGATAGAATTGAACAACCGTACGTGCATTTTTGCGCATTGCATACGGCTCCACAATGGAATTTACTTTTATTTTCCGTTGAAGAAAGAAAAAAATCGAATCGATCAGATCCAGATTTAGTAAATGATCCAATTACCACCCTTCTTTTCGGAGGAGTTCAAAAATACTATGATGGCTCCGTTGCTATATATATTTATTTCGTCTGTAATTCAGCAATCCCAAAGTTTCCTTTTGATCCGAAAAATACGGAAGAAAGCATTTTTTTGTACTCTTCCAAACATAAATATTGTTAAGAGTCTTTTGGTATGAAAAGAAAAAAAGTTTGTGACGCTGAAATGGACTTCAGATAAAAAAAAAATCGGGAATACTTTATCATCTCATACTACTCTTTCGATACATAATTGAATGTTTTGAAAAAAAAAATTTCTCATATCGAATTCAAAATGCCATGCTATTATTACTAAATATTCCTATTTCATGTGGTGAAGGCATAGTCTTCTTTTTTCTTTCAAATAAAAAACTCATTGGCGCCGAACGTTAGGGAGTGCTATACGTTTGGTAATTTCTCCTCCCATGAGGATAAAAGCTGCCACTGAAGCAGCTATCCCCATGCCTATTGTATTTACATCTGGTGTCACACTTTGCATCATATCAAAAATACCTACTCCGGGCCTTATCAGTCCGCCAGGAGAATTTATAAAAAAATACAACTCCTGGGTATCATCCTCAATAGTGAGAAATGACATAATACCTATAAGGTGATTCGCGATTTCGCTATCTACTTCTTTGCCTAAAAAAAGGCATCTTTGTCGATAAAGTCGATTGATTAGGGTAAAATTTTATCCCTTAGGAGCCGTACATGCACCTTTTGATGCATACGGTTCAAAAAAATTGTGAAAAAATCAATGTGTAGATTCTATTCCTTATAGTAATAGTCCTTCTAATTATAGAGATTTTTTCGAACTTATAATAAATAATAAAGGGTTTGTTCTTTTGCAATAAATATTACTTTTTGTTTCTTTCCCTAATTCCCAATATAACTAGAATATAAGAAATCTATTTCAAATAGAAAATGAAAATATTAATTTACTAAACTTATCGAATTCACTGTTCATTGATGTATCGTTTCATCAAGATCCAACCCGGATGTAATTTTCTTGTTCTTGACGGGGGCTTTTAATTATTTTTAGGTTTATGCTCTACTCCGGGTAAAGATCTGATCAATTTCGATTTGGACATATAGGACAAATGCTTCCAATACCACCTGTGTTTTTTTTATTTGTTTCAAATTCCCCTTTTTATTCATTTGATATCTTTTCTTTTGTCAAATTCAATATTCAACATATCCATTACTCTATACTCTATTCGAGTGATTAAGATTGAGATCGCTCTTATTCGATTTAGAATTTCAAATCAAAACAGTGAAAAGTTAAAATAAAGAAAATATCGACTATAATATAGTAATCTTGACTCTATAGTATCAATTGGCATTTTTATAAACGGAGCCTGGATACTTCATTTTATTGGTTCAACCAAGCCAACCATCAGTTAGTCTAATTGATAATATTAATCGGAATCCCCCTAAAACAAAAAAATGGATCTAATTGCATTTCACGCCCCCAATTTTTGATGGTTCAATCAATCTTTCTTGGGCGAAAGGGGGGATATCTCAATTGGGAGAGAGAACGGGGAAATTCCATATGACCCAATATATTTTACAAGTCGCACTATAGGTCAACCCAAGAGGCATTTTCGTCTCCCCAAAGTAGGAAGGGAACTTTTGGAACACCAACGGGCATTAAATGCAAGAAAAAAAGCAGCACGGTATTTCACTTTGATGTGGAAACGTAATAATAGGGTTATTGTCTTCATAATATCAACCTTTATCCTATTTTCTGTGTAGATTAGAAAAATTGAGCTTCACTTCAATAAATGAAGACAGAATAAATCAAATTGTTATGAATATAGCCTTTCAATAATGAACAAGTATGAAAGCATTCACTGATCGAAGATGGTATCAACTCCCCATTGCGTATTGCTACTTATCGGGTATAGAATAGATTTGTTTCTCTTTGTTCCTACAAACATAATTGTTCCAACAGAATAGACCTATAATTAACCCTTGTTCCGAGATAATCCATTGAACAAAAGGGTTCCATTGCATAGTCATAGTCTTTTCCAATGCAATAAAGTTACATAGTGTCATTTATCTTTGATCAAGGGGTATTTCCATGGGTTTGCCTTGGTATCGTGTTCATACCGTTGTATTGAATGATCCCGGCCGGTTAATTTCTGTCCATATAATGCATACAGCTCTGGTTGCTGGTTGGGCCGGTTCGATGGCTCTATATGAATTAGCAGTTTTTGATCCCTCTGATCCCGTTCTTGATCCAATGTGGAGACAGGGTATGTTTGTCATACCTTTCATGACTCGTTTAGGAATAACCAATTCATGGGGCGGTTGGAGTATTACGGGGGGGACTATAACGGATCCGGGTATTTGGAGTTACGAAGGTGTGGCCGGAGCGCATATTGTATTTTCTGGCTTGTGCTTTTTGGCAGCTATTTGGCATTGGGTCTATTGGGATCTAGAAATTTTTTCTGATGAACGGACAGGAAAACCTTCTTTGGATTTGCCTAAGATTTTTGGAATTCATTTATTTCTTTCCGGGGTGGCTTGTTTTGGTTTTGGCGCATTTCATGTAACAGGTTTGTATGGTCCCGGAATATGGGTGTCCGATCCTTATGGACTAACGGGAAAAGTACAACCTGTAAGTCCAGCCTGGGGCGTAGAAGGGTTTGATCCTTTTGTTCCAGGAGGAATAGCTTCTCATCATATTGCAGCAGGGACGTTGGGCATATTAGCAGGTCTATTCCATCTTAGTGTCCGTCCGCCTCAACGTTTATACAAAGGATTGCGTATGGGCAATATTGAAACCGTTCTTTCGAGTAGTATCGCTGCTGTCTTTTTTGCAGCTTTTGTTGTTGCCGGAACAATGTGGTATGGTTCAGCAACTACCCCGATCGAATTATTTGGGCCCACTCGTTATCAATGGGATCAGGGATACTTTCAGCAAGAAATATATCGAAGAGTAAGTGCTGGACTAGCCGAAAATCAAAGTTTATCAGAAGCTTGGTCGAAAATTCCTGAGAAATTAGCTTTTTATGATTACATTGGCAATAATCCGGCAAAAGGGGGATTATTTAGAGCGGGCTCAATGGACAACGGCGACGGAATAGCTGTTGGATGGTTAGGACACCCTATTTTTAGAGATAAAGAAGGGCGTGAACTCTTTGTACGCCGTATGCCTACCTTTTTTGAAACATTTCCAGTTGTTTTAATAGATGGGGACGGAATTGTTCGAGCTGACGTTCCTTTTAGAAGAGCGGAATCTAAGTATAGCGTTGAACAAGTAGGCGTAACTGTTGAGTTTTATGGCGGCGAACTCAACGGAGTCAGTTATAGCGATCCCGCTACTGTGAAAAAATATGCTAGACGCGCTCAATTGGGTGAAATTTTCGAATTAGATCGTGCTACTTTGAAATCGGATGGCGTTTTTCGTAGTAGTCCAAGGGGTTGGTTTACTTTTGGACATGCTTCTTTTGCCCTACTCTTCTTCTTCGGACACATTTGGCATGGTGCTAGAACCTTGTTCCGAGATGTTTTTGCTGGTATTGATCCAGATTTGGATGCTCAAGTAGAATTTGGAGCATTCCAAAAACTTGGAGATCCAACTACAAGAAGACAAGGAGTCTAATACAACATTGCTTGTTTTTTTTGCCTCTATTTTATTATAGGATACTCGAGA